ATCTTTGCTTCGGAACAAAGCAATTAGAATTAGGCTCGGTCAACTGGAATGTGTATTATCCATATGAGAGATCTTCCAATTGAGGAGATCCATCGACCTGAGACGAAGAGAAAGGTCTATCTATCTTCTTTAGTTATTCAATGAAACCAATGATTCGTTATTGGAGCAGATAGCAACAACCATTTCAGCGGACATGCGTATTTTCCGATGGATTTACATGGTTTCATTAGTAGAAATTGTTTGATGTAGCGAGTAATAGGCTCTTTCGCCGTTCAAGAATTCTTGTTTAGGCAGTTCATATCATCCACACATAGTGATCTAAGATTTCAATTCTTCCGTGTTTCAGCAGTAGCATATTGTTCCATGGAGCTAAGGCCAAAAAGATGGAAGAAACAAGTGTTTCCACGACTCTACCATCCGGCCAATTCTGTTCCACTTCATCCCCTTTTCATGGGCACATATCTTTACGGCTAAGGAATGGGGAATCTTTCTCCTGTTACATGAATCAAATGTTTCATTTCATCCGGGAAAAGCCATCTCTTTCTCAACAATGTCTTTGTCATTTGATCCAATAGCGTTCCGTTAGATAGGAACAGATTTGATAAATACTGATAACTCTCGGATAGAGTATTAGAACGGAAAGATCCATTAGATAATGAACTATTGGTTCTAAACCATCTCTGGCGATGAATCAACAATTCGAAGTGCTTTTCTTGCGTATTCTTGATGAACCAGCGTTTATATATAGATGTAGGAGGATTTGTTTGGGAAGCAATAAGCCCCTTTGACATCTCTTCATCTGCAAAGAATTCTCGACGTGAAAACACAGAGACAGAGGGCTGATCTTTGAATAGGGAAAAGAATGGATCCGCAGGGTCCCAAATGAATTGGCTTGTTCGAAAAAAGCCTTGTTCTTTGGAAGATCTATCTCGTGTCTGGTACTGCATGGTTCCACTCTGCAAGAACTCCGAATCATTCTCTTGAAGCTCATCCTCTTTATGATAAATGATCCATTTGCCCCGAAATGACCCAGTCCAATAGGGAAATCCCAATTCCGTGGGCCTTTCGATACAATCAAATAGATTGCCACAAGGGCGCCATATTCTAGGAGCCCAAACTATGTGATTGAAGAAATCCTCCTCTATCTGTTGCGGATCAAGGGCCCCTTCCCCTTCTTCAAACTCCGATTCGTATTTTTCATATAGAAATCTCTGATCAACGATAGAACAAGATCCATTTTGCATCATATCTAACTGATTCCTTGGTTCGGACCGAAGAAGTAATGTCACTCGATTATTATCAAACTGACTGCAATATTTTTCTGTCCGTGAGGATCCCGCCAGAGCGCCTTCTACTTCTAATAGTAAGAATAGTAATAGGCCATGAACTAGATCAGAATCATTCTCAACGAATCCATAAGAAGTGATCCAATTTTTTTCATCGTGTCTGGATGAAGACCAAAGATCTTGAGCGACCGATCCGGCAGAACAACTCAAAAGATAAAGAAGTATCGTGAATTTCTTCATGCTCGTTCCAAGTTCGAAGTACCATTTGTACAAATAAGAATCCCCTCCCTTACATGATTTCTTCTTCATATAGATAGATATAGGATCTATGGGGCAATTACTTAGAAGTACATTTTGTGTAACAGCCCTTCCTATCTGATAGAAAAGGATCCCATGATCCTGAACCGATCTTATCTGGGATCGAAAATCCCAAGTTTTTCTATGAAGAGCTGATCTAATTGTATTAGTTTCTATAATGGATTTCTTCTGTGTAATACTAATCGATAGGGCCTCATTTATAAGTGCTACAAGATCTCGCGCATTGGAACCCATGGTTATGGACCCGAATCCGTTAGTATGGAACATCTTCTTTTCCAAGTGAAATCCCCTAGTATATGAAAGAATGAAAAAGTGCTTTCGTTGTTGTGGAAGAAAAAGCCTTCGTATCTTAATGCATGTATTTAATTTATTCGGAGCTATTAGAGCGGGATCCACTTTTTGGGGAATATGAGTCGAAGCAATAACAAGAATCTTTCCAGTGGAACATCTTTCACAATCCCTGGAGAGATAGTTCTCTAATAGACCGAGGGATAAGTAATTCGACTCATTCACATGCAGATCATGAATGTTTGGAATCCATATTATGCAAGGAGACATTGCTTTTGCTAATTCGAATTGAAGGGTGATATCAAATCGGTCTATTTTCGGCGTCATATACATAGTTAGCAGCTCCGTATCAATATCAAGGTCATCATCACTATCATCAATATCGTCACTATCATCAATATCGATATCGTCACTATCATCAATATCGATATCATCAATAAGATAACCTTTAGGCTTGTCATCCAGGAACTTGTTCGGAAATACCGTAATGAAAGGAACATAGGAGTTTGTCGCTAGGTATTTGACCAAACAGGATCGTCCAGTTCCTATAGAACCTATCACTAAAATACCTCTAGAAGGGGATAGGGCTAAGCGGAGCGAAAAGGGTT